TTAGTTAAATAACGCTATGATACCAGTGGAATTCGATCCGTTCGAGTTCAACTAGGATCATAGTTCGTGTATTTCTACGCGAATTAACATCGAGACAAGGAAGTTTTCCAATCACTAACTTAAACCCATTCATTGTCGAATCCCACTCAGCGGAATATGGAGGTACTTATGGCAGAACGGGCCAACCTGGTCTTTCACAATAAAGTAATAGATGGAATTGCCATGAAACGACTTATTAGCCGATTAATAGATCACTTTGGAATGGCATATACAGCACATATCCTGGATCAAGTAAAGACTCTAGGTTTCCAGCAAGCTACTGCTACATCTATTTCGTTGGGAATTGATGATCTTTTAACAATACCTTCTAAGAGATGGCTAGTCCAAGATGCTGAACAACAAAATTGGATTTTGGAAAAACACCATCATTATGGTAATGTCCACATGGTAGAAAAATTACGTCAATCCATTGAGATATGGTATGCTATAAGTGAATATTTGCGACAAGAAATGAATCCTAATTTTAGGATGACTGACCCATACAATCCAGTCCATATGATGTCTTTTTCGGGAGCTAGAGGAAATGCCTCTCAGGTACACCAATTAGTCGGTATGAGAGGATTAATGTCGGATCCACAAGGACAAATGATTGATTTACCTATTCAAAGCAATTTACGCGAAGGACTCTCTTTAACCGAATATATAATTTCTTGCTACGGAGCCCGTAAAGGAGTTGTGGATACTGCTGTACGAACATCAGATGCTGGATATCTCACGCGCAGACTTGTTGAAGTAGTACAACATATTGTTGTACGTAGAAGAGATTGTGGCACCAGTCGCGGTATTTCTGTGAGTCTTCAAAATGACCTAATACCAGAAAGAATTTTTATACAAACATTAGTTGGTCGTGTATTAGCAGACGATATATATCTGGGCCCTCGGTGCATTGCTGCTAGAAATCAAGATATTGGGGTTGGGCTTGTCAATCGATTGATAACCCTTCGAGTCCAGCCAATATCGATTAGAACTCCCTTTACCTGTAGGAGTACGTCTTGGATCTGTCGATTATGTTATGGCCGGAGTCCTACTCACGGTGACCTGGTTGAATTGGGAGAAGCTGTAGGTATTATTGCGGGACAATCTATTGGGGAACCAGGTACTCAACTAACATTAAGAACTTTTCATACTGGCGGAGTATTCACGGGGGGCACGGCAGAACATGTACGAGCTCCTTCGAATGGAAAAATCCAATTCAATGAGGATTTGGTTCATCCCACACGTACACGTCACGGGCATCCCGCCTTTCTATGTCATATCGATTTGGATGTCACTATTGAGAGTGAAGATATTATACATAAGGTGAATATTCCACCAAAAAGTCTTCTTTTAGTTCAAAATGATCAATATGTAGAATCTGAACAAGTGATTGCTGAAATGCGCGCAAGAACATCCACGTTGAATTTTCAAGAAAAAGTTCGAAAACATATTTATTCTGACTCAGAGGGAGAAATACACTGGAGTACCGGCGTGGACCATACACCTGAATTTCCATATGGTAATGTTCATCTCTTACCAAAAACAAGCCACTTATGGATATTAGCCGGAAGGTTGTATAAATCCATTCTGGCTCTCCTTTCACTCCACAAGGATCAAGATCAAACCAACGCGCATTTTCTTTCTGTCGAACAAAGATATAGTTCGAACTCTTCAGTGACTAATGATTACGTGAGATACAATTTTTTGAGTTCGGATTTTTCTAGTAATACAGAGTATAGGATTCCTGATTATTCAGAACTTAATCGAATCGTAGGAACTGGTCATTATAATCGCATATATCCTGCCAAAAATTCTCATTTATTGGCAAAGAGGCGAAGAAATAGATTCACCATCCCACTTCAATCGATTCAAGAACGAACGAAAGAATTAATGATCCCTTTAGGTATCTTGATTGAAATACCCATAAACGGTAGTTTCCGTCGAAATAGTATTTTTGCTTATTTTGATGAGCCTGGATATCGAAGAAATAGTTCGGGAATTATTAACTATGGTACTATAGAGGCGCAGTCAATCATAAAAAAAGAAGACTATCGAGAAGTCCCGGAAGAAGTCCATATCTTACCACGAGCTTCTTCCATAATGGTACGGAACAATAGTATCATTGGAGTAGATACACAAATTACATTAAATATAAGAAGCCAGTCCGGCGGATTGGTCCGAGTGGAGAAGAAAAAAAAAAAGATTGAACTGAAAATCTTTTCAGGAGATATCCATTTTCCTAGAGAAACAGATAAAGTATCACGACACAGTGGTATTTTGATACCACCGAGAAGCGGACAACAAAATTCCATGGAATCAAACAATTTGAAAAATGGGATCTATGTCCAAATGATCACACCTACCAAGAAAAGGTATTTTGTTTTGGTTCGACCCGTAGTCACATATGAAATGACGGACAGTATAAGTTTAGCAACACTTTTCCCTCAGGATCTCTTGGAAGAAAGGGATAAAGTCCAACTTCGAGTTGTCAATTATATTCTTTATGGAAATGGCAACCCTATTCGGGGAATTTCTGATATAAGTCTTCAATTTGTTCGGACTTGTTTAGTATTGAATTGGGACCAAGACAAAAAAAATTCTTCTATTGAGGAGGCCCGGGCCTCGCTTGTTGAAGTAAAAACCAATGGTATGATTCAAAATTTTCTAAGAATCAATTTAGTGAAATCCACTTTTTCCTATGCTGGAAAAAGGAATGATCTCTCAGGTTCAGAATTGCTTTATGATAATGGATCAGATCATTTGAATCCCTTTTATTCCAGTTATTCAAAAGCAAGACTTCAACAACCATTTAGCCAAAATCAAGGAACTGTTCGTACGTTGTTGAATAGAACGAAGCAATGCCCGTCGTTTATGATTTTGTCATCATCCAATTGTTTTCGAATGGGTCCATTCAAGAGTCTAAAATTAAAATATAACAAAGAATCAATTAAAATCAAAAAGGATCCCCTAAATCCAATTAGGCCTTCGTCGGGTCCTTTAGGAACAGTCCGTCAAATTGCGAATTTTGATTCCTTTTTCCATTTAATAACCCATAATCAGATCTTGGTAACTAACTATCTTCAGCTTGACAATTTTAAACAAACTTTTCAAGTAATTCCATATTATTTCGTTGATGAAAATAGGAGGATTTCGAATTCCGATCTAGGAAGTAACATTGTTTTGACTTCGTCCAAATTGAATTGGTATTGTCTTTATCTCAATGATTGTGAAGAGACATCCACAAAAATGAATCTTGGACAATTTCTTTGTGAAAATGTATGTATAGCTAAAAACGGACTACACTTAAAGGCGGGTCAAGTTCTAATTATTCAAGCTGACTCTGTAGTAATAAGATCGGCTAAGCCATATTTGACTACCCCAGGAACAACCGTTCATGGCCATTGTGGGGAAATGGTTTACGAAGGAGATACATTAGTTACATTTCTATATGAAAAATCGAGGTCTGGCGATATAACGCAAGGCCTTCCAAAGGTAGAACAAGTCTTAGAAGTCCGTTCGATTGAGTCAATATCTATGAATCTAGAAAAGAAGATTGATGGTTGGAACGCACGTATAACCGGAATTCTTGGACTTCCTTGGGGATTCTTGATTGGCACGGAGCTAACTATAGTGCAAAGTCGTATTTCTTTGGTTAATAAGATCCAAAAGGTTTATCGATCCCAAGGGGTACGGATCCATAATAGGCATATCGAAATTATTGTACGGCAAATAACATCAAAAGTATTGGTTTCCGAAGATGGAATGTCTAATGTTTTTTTACCAGGAGAACTAATTGGATTGTTGCGAGCAGAACGAGCGGGGCGTGCTTTGGAAGAATCGATCTCTTATCGAGCCATCTTATTGGGAATAACGAGAGCTTCTTTAAATACTCAAAGTTTTATATCCGAAGCAAGTTTTCAAGAAACTGCTCGGGTTTTAGCAAAAGCTGCTCTCCGGGGCCGTATCGATTGGTTGAAAGGCCTAAAGGAAAACGTGGTTCTAGGAGGGATGATACCCGTTGGTACTGGATTCAAAGGATTAGTATATCGTTCACGGCAATATAAAAGCATTCCTTTGAAAAAAAAAACGAAGAATCTATTTGAAGGAAAAATGAGCGATATTTTGTTTTACCACAGAGAATTATTTGATTCGTGGGTTTCAAAGAATTTCTATAATACATCTAAACTTTAGTTTAGGATATTTAATCATTAAAAAAAAAGACTTCATCGTTTTAATTATCTGTTTTTTGTTACGGTCATTTAAGTAAGATATATTTATTAACAAAAAAGGAATAGAAAGAAATAGAAAGGAATTCAAGTTTTGGATTGGGTATCAATGGCCAATTCGTAGTGTAAGAAAAGGTTCCGTCGGAACTATTATTTATTTCGGAATACCTCGTCTGTTTTTTTTTGTTAAAAAAAGAGAAAGTGTGAGGAGAAATGACAAGAAGATATTGGAACATAAATTTGGAAGAGATGATGGAAGCGGGAGTTCATTTTGGCCATGGTACTAGGAAATGGAATCCTAGAATGTCCCCTTATATCTCTGCAAAGCGTAAAGGTATTCATATTATAAATCTTACTAGAACTGCTCGTTTTTTATCAGAAGCTTGTGATTTGGTTTTTGATGCAGCAAGTAAAGGAAAACAATTTTTAATTGTTGGGACAAAAAAAAAAGCAGTTGACTCAGTAGCACGGGCTGCAATAAGGGCTCGGTGTCATTATGTTAATAAAAAATGGCTTGGGGGTATGTTAACTAATTGGTCCACTACACAAACGAAACTTCATCAGTTCAGGGACTTGAGAATGGAACAAAAAGCAGGGAGACTGGCCTGTCTTCCAAAGAGAGATGCAGCCATATTGAAGAGACAATTATTTCACTTGCAAACATATCTGGGTGGGATAAAATATATGACAGGGTTACCTGATATTGTAATCATCCTGGATCAACAAAAAGAATATAGAGCCCTTCGAGAATGTATTACTTTGGGAATCCCAACAATTTGTTTAATCGATACAAATTGTGACCCCGATCTTGCAGATATTTCGATTCCGGCGAACGATGACGCTATAGCTTCAGTTCGATTAATTCTCACAAAATTAGTATTCGCAATTTGTGAAGGTCGTTCTAGCTATATACGAAAGCCTTGATTCATAATAAAAAAATGACTTTCGTGAACCCAATTCTAAAATTTGAATTCATAGAGTGGAATCAATTAGTATTCCTGAATAGCAAAAAAGATATAAAGATATCTGGGGATATTATGCGATTAGTTGGTATTAAAAATATACGATCCAAATAGACAAGTCGAGAAGGAAATGGTTGAATCAAAATAATATCTTTTAATTTTAGTTTCTATTTCTGTCAGAGGATAATATGAATGTTTTATCATGTTCAATCAATACATTAAGTGGATTATATGATATATCTGGTGTGGAAGTAGGCCAACATTTCTATTGGCAACTAGGCAGTTTCCAAGTCCACGGCCAAGTACTTATTACTTCTTGGGTTGTAATTGCTATATTATTGGGTTCAGCTACTATAGCTGTTCGGAATCCACAAAACATTCCGACCGATGGCCAAAATTTCTTCGAATATGTCCTTGAATTCATTCGAGACGTGAGCAAAACGCAGATTGGAGAAGAATATCGTCCTTGGGTTCCCTTTATTGGGACTATGTTTCTATTTATTTTTGTTTCGAATTGGTCAGGGGCTCTTTTACCTTGGAAAATAATACAGTTACCTCATGGGGAGTTAGCCGCACCCACGAATGATATAAATACGACTGTTGCTTTAGCTTTACTCACGTCAGTGGCGTATTTCTATGCGGGTCTTACAAAAAAAGGATTAGGTTATTTTGGTAAATATATTCAACCAACTCCAATTCTTTTACCTATTAACATATTAGAAGATTTCACAAAACCCCTATCCCTTAGTTTTCGACTTTTCGGAAATATATTAGCAGATGAACTAGTCGTTGTTGTTCTTGTTTCTTTAGTACCCTTAGTGGTTCCTATACCTGTCATGTTTCTTGGATTATTTACAAGCGGTATTCAAGCTCTTATTTTTGCAACTTTAGCCGCAGCTTATATAGGCGAATCCATGGAGGGTCATCATTAATTAGTTTTCGAAAGAGCCTTTTTTTAGCTTAGACCAATCCATGTTTCAAGATAATCTACTTTGAAAACATACAAGTATGTTCTGTTCTATAGTAATAGAACAAAGTATATTAGAGAATTGGAAGGGGGAATTTATTAGTATAGAAATGCCGAACTAGGTATATGGAATCTAATGATTAGAAGGCAACTCTTGTAGATAGTTCAATTCAATTGGATTCTAGAATCTAATTGTTAGTTTACGTTATGGAAGAAAGACATGTATATTTGATAGTAGATATTGACATATATGAACTATGAACTCATTTTCAAACTGCCCTACTTTTATTTATTTAATATTTTAATATATTTATTGAATATTTCAATTTCGAAATTTAGATGGGGATCTAATAAAGGTCTTTACATTTCATTTATGACTGTCAATTGCATAAATAAACAGATAAAATCAAGAGAAAGTGTCGAAGAAGCCAAAGAATGGTTCGAAACGAAAGAAGGAAATGCAAAATTCAAGTTCTATGGATTCCGAAAGACTCTACAAATAGGAACTCAAAAATAGGAACTAAAAAAGATCAAGTCGTTCTGATGATATGATCGTTCAATCAAATTTTTCTTTTTTTATTTCTAGGAATTCTTAGTTACTTCGACTGGCTGAATCTTAGTCGATGCAATAATTAAGTTATAATTCATTTGTTGATTGTATCATTAACCATTTCTTTTTTTTGTGCGAGGAACTTCTCATGAATCCACTGATTTCGGCCGCTTCTGTTATTGCTGCTGGATTGGCTGTAGGGCTTGCTTCTATTGGACCTGGAGTTGGTCAAGGTACTGCTGCGGGCCAAGCTGTAGAAGGTATTGCGAGACAGCCAGAAGCAGAGGGTAAAATACGAGGTACTTTATTGCTTAGTTTAGCTTTTATGGAAGCTTTAACAATTTATGGACTGGTTGTAGCATTAGCGCTTTTATTTGCGAATCCTTTTGTTTAATCCTAATCCGAGAACTATGAAAATTTTTTCTTTTTCATAGTTTTTTGGACTTGCCATTTTCCTTTTCGCATTATACCAAGATTACAATTACTTATTTGTTGAGAAAAAACCGGGGGGAAGGGCGAATTTGGGGGTTTAGTGTTACCGACTCGCTTTCTTCCTTCCCCTTCTTTGTCCAATGAAATTTCTTTAGGAAGTGTTGCAACAAACGAGATATTTCGCAATTGACACAAAAACCTGGTACCTAATTCTATTCAAATAAGTATTATTTTGGAAATATCAATAAAAAAACGAAAATCCATTTCGAGATGGAATAGATTTTTGAATCTATTTTCTATTTATAAATAGAAAATAGACAACTAAAG